AATCTATCATATAGATGAGGATAAACTAGTGACCTCGGATATTAATGAAATCTATAGAAGAATTATCTATCGGAATAATACTCTTACAGATCTATTAACAACAAGTATAGCTACGCCAGAAGAATTAATAATATCTCAGGAAAAATTGCTGCAAGAAGCCGTGGATGCACTTCTTGATAATGGAATCTGCGGACAACCGATGAGGGATGATCATAATAGAGTTTACAAGTCTCTTTCAGATGTAATTGAAGGCAAAGAAGGAAGAGTTCGCGAGACTTTGCTTGGTAAACGGGTTGATTATTCAGGGCGGTCAGTGATTGTCGTGGGCCCTTCACTTTCATTACATCGATGTGGATTGCCTCGCGAAATAGCAATAGAACTTTTCCAGGCATTTGTAATTCGTGACCTAATTAGAAAACATCTTGCTTCGAACATCGGAGTTGCTAAAAGTCAAATTAGAAAAAAAAAACCGATTGTATGGGAAATACTTCAGGAAATTCTGGATGACCATCCTGTATTGCTGAATAGAGCGCCTACTCTGCATAGATTAGGCATACAGGCATTCCTGCCCATTTTAGTGGAAGGGCGTGCTATTTGTTTACATCCATTAGTTTGTAAGGGTTTCAATGCAGACTTTGACGGGGATCAAATGGCTGTTCATGTGCCTTTATCTTTGGAGGCTCAAGCAGAGGCACGTTTACTTATGTTTTCTCATATGAATCTTTTGTCTCCAACTATTGGAGATCCCATTTCTGCACCAACTCAAGATATGCTTAGTGGACTCTATTTCTTAACGAGTGGAAATCGTCGGGGTATTTGTGTAAATAGGTATAATCCATGTAATCGTATAAACTATCAAAATGAAGATAATAACTATAAGTATACAAAAAAAAAAGAACCTTTTTTTTCTAATGCCTATGATGCAATTGGAGCTTATCGGCAAAAACGCATCCATTTAGGTAGTCCCTTGTGGCTGCGGTGGCGACTAGATCAACGCGTTATTGCTGCAAGAGAAACTCCCATCGAAATTCACTATGAATCTTTGGGGACCTATTATGAGATTTATGGACACTATCTAATAGTAAGAAGTATAAAAAAAGAAATTCTTTATATATATATTCGAACCACTCTCGGTCATATTTCTCTTTATCGAGAAATAGAAGAAGCCATACAGGGGTTTTGGCAGGGCTGTTGTAATTCTATGCTACCAGGGGGAATTCGAGTCTCACCGGGTTAACTAGGACTATAATTGCAATTGCGGAATTTCTACGTGAATCAAGATCTAGAAAAGGAAGTTTTACAATCACTGACTCAAACCCATTGTCAAATTCTACTCAGCGCAATATGGAGGTACTGATGGCAGAACGGCCCACTCAGGTCTTTCACAATAAAATGATAGACGGAACTGCCATGAAACGACTTATTAGTCGATTTATTGATCACTATGGAATAGGATATACATCACATATCCTGGATCAAGTAAAGACTCTGGGTTTCCGACAAGCTACCGCCGCATCCATTTCATTAGGAATTGATGATCTTTTAACAATACCTTCTAAAAGATGGCTAGTTCAAGACGCTGAACAACAAAGTTTTATTTTGGAAAAACACCATCATTATGGGAATGTACACGCGGTAGAAAAATTACGTCAATCGATCGAGATCTGGTATGCCACAAGTGAATATTTGCGACAAGAAATGAATCCTAATTTTCGGATGACCGATCCTTTTAATCCAGTCCATATAATGTCTTTTTCGGGAGCCAGAGGAAATGCATCTCAGGTACATCAATTAGTAGGTATGAGAGGATTAATGTCGGATCCCCAAGGGCAAATGATTGATTTACCCATTCAAAGCAATTTACGCGAAGGACTCTCTTTAACAGAATATATTATTTCTTGTTACGGAGCCCGTAAAGGAGTTGTGGATACCGCTATCCGAACATCAGATGCAGGATATCTCACGCGCAGACTTGTTGAAGTAGTTCAACACATTGTTGTACGTCGAACAGATTGCGGCACCGTCCGAGGTATTTCTGTAAGTCCTCGAAATGGAATGATGGCGGACAGGATTTTTATCCAAACATTAATTGGGCGTGTATTAGCAGATCATGTATATATAGGTTCGCGATGCATTGCTACTAGAAATCAAGATATTGGAGTTGGACTTGTCAATAGATTCATAACTTTTAGAGCACAACCAATCTCTATTCGAACTCCCTTTACTTGTAGGAGTACGTCGTGGATTTGTCAATTATGTTATGGCCGAAGTCCAGCTCATGACGACCTGGTCGAATTGGGAGAAGCTGTAGGTATTATTGCAGGTCAATCTATTGGAGAACCGGGCACTCAATTAACATTAAGAACTTTTCATACCGGCGGAGTATTCACAGGGGGTACTGCAGAACATGTGCGAGCCCCTTCTAATGGAAAAATAAAATTCAACGAGGATTTGGTTCATCCGACACGTACACGTCATGGACATCCTGCTTTTCTATGTT